GGAGAGTTTGATCCTGGCTCAGGATGAACGCTGGCGGCATGCTTAACACATGCAAGTCGAACGATAAGATTCTTTCGAGAATCCGAAAGTGGCGAACGGGTGAGGAACGCGTAAGAACTAACCCTTTGGACGAGAAGAACTTTCGGAAACGAAAGCTAAAACTCGATATTATCAATTTTGATGAAAATTTATGCCAAGGGACAGGCTTGCGTCTGATTAGCCTGTTGGTGGGGTAATAGCCTACCAAAGCAACGATCAGTAGCTGGTCTAAGAGGATGATCAGCCACATTGGGACTGAGACACGGCCCAGACCTCTACGGAGGGCAGCAGTGAGGAATTTTCCGCAATGGGCGAAAGCCTGACGGAGCAATGCCGCGTGGAGGATGACGGCCTTTGGGTTGTAAACTCCTTTTCCCAAAAAAGAAAACAATGACGGTATTTGGGGAAGAAGCATCGGCTAAATACATTGGCCCTTAAAGAAGTAATTTTTTATAGTAAACTCGGCTATAACGGTAAAACCCTAACAACTTTTGTGGGTAATACCGTGGGAAGTTTTTTTATTATTATTATTATAATCATGGAATTAACGTCTACAGAACATGCAATTATTTTAGGGACTCTTCTCGGTGATGGTTTTTTGCAAAAACGAGCAAAAAAAGCTCGACTTCGAATTTGTCATTCAGTGAAGCAAAAAGAGTATGTTGATTGGAAATACCAACAACTTATTCGTTTATGTCAAAGAACCTCTTTACCTCAGACCAAAACAGTACGATTTGGTGTTACCTATTCTTTTACTACTCAGTCTGAAAAAATATTATTAAAATATTATTCTTTATTTTATAAGCATGGTTTAAAAATCATTCGTTCTCAATTGATTGATGTGTTCAAAGATCCTTTGAGTTTAGCAATTTGGTGGCTTGATGATGGGAATGCACGACTTGATGCAGGACGACTCGCGACTCAAGCTTTTCGTTTGGCTGAACACAAAATTTTACAACAATTATTGTTACAAAATTTCAATATTCAAACAAATATTGTTAAGCATTCTGCTCTAAAAAAACAATATTATTTATATATTCCAAATCAATATTTTTCTGAGTTAGTAGATTTAATTCATATCTATGTTCAACCAATTTCAACGATGCAATATAAATTAAGAAAACCCCGTAACGACTAAAGTTTTCTGCGATAAACAATTTGAATAAAAAGATTAAAGACTCTTTTTCGAAATCTGCGATTCTTTGTTTATAATACGCCGAGCTCTCATACAATTTCTTGAAATATTTCAAATCCATCTGTATGAGATGAAGATATAGTCTATGCTCTAAGTAATTAGAGATTTTACATGAACTTCGTGCCAGCAGCCGCGGTAAGACGGGGGATGCAAGCGTTATCCGGAATTATTGGGCGTAAAGCGTCCGAAGGTGGTTTTTGAAGTCGACTGTGAAAGTTTAGAGCTCAACTCTGAAAATGCAGTCTTTTGATACTCAAAAACTTGAGTTTGATAGGGGTAGAGGGAATTCTCGGTGAAGTGGTGAAATGCGTAGAGATCGAGAAGAACACCGGCGGCGAAGGCGCTCTACTGGGTCAACACTGACACTCATGGACGAAAGCTAAGGGAGCGAATAGGATTAGATAAATCTGGCCAGCTCTAAAAAAAAAGGCCGAAGGTGTCCTACTTTATTGTGAAATAAAGTTCGCATCCAGCTATATCGGGGAAGAGTCGCGTTGTCTTCGCGAGAACTCGACTTAATCCCGAGGGAAGTTGAAAGAAATTTTCAACCCCGTAGAGACTATGAATTTAAGAAGATAGAAGATATGCCAAATCTTTATAATAAAAAATTAGCACAAATATCTTTGTCGACATCTTGTAAAGCAATTATTTTAGGTTCGATTTTAGGTGATGGTTGTTTAAAATTTTATAAACCTTATAAAAATGCACGGTTTTGGATTCGACATTCAATCGTTCAAAAACAATATTGGGAATGGAAAATCTCTCAACTTGATGAAATTCGAACCCAAAAATCGGAACGAATCCAATCACCTCATGACTTGAGTAGAAAAAAAAAACTCTTCTTTCAAAGTGCAGCTCTTGAGGAACTCACTCAAATTTATAAGAGAACTTATAAAAAAAACATTTTACAAATCAAAAGAACCTGGTTGAATCATATGACACCGTTAAGTCTTGCGATTTGGTGGCTCGATGATGGAAGTATTATTAAAAATGGTCGAAATGGCGTATTATGTACGGATGCATTTACAAAAAAAGAACTGAAAATTTTAAAACGTTACTTCATTATTGTTTGGAATGTTGATGTACGAATTGGTCAAATTCATCGAATGTATAAAGGTGAATATCGATCTGTTTTTCGACTTTATTTTAATACCACTTCGCTTAAAAAATTTTTTCGAATTATTATGTCCTCGACGCCCCTTCCATCCATGATTTCTAAATATTGTATTTTGTACAAAGATGCTGAACTTCAACAACGCTGGATTTCTGAAATGATTCTTGCTTTTCCAATGTGTGAGAAAGAAATAATGGAAACAATTCGCCAACGTAAAATGCAACTTAAATATTTCAGAAAATGATATAGTCCATTCTTTAATGACCCTAGTAGTCTTAGCTGTAAACGATGGAAACTCAGTCTTGGATAATGAATTTCAGGGCTCAAGCTTACGCGTTAAGTTTCCCGCCTGGGGAGTATGCTCGCAAGAGTGAAACTCAAAGGAATTGACGGGGGCCCGCACAAGCGGTGGAGCATGTGGTTTAATTCGATGCAACGCGAAGAACCTTACCAGAATTTGACTCTTAAATTGTATACTTTGAAAAAAGTATGCTTATGTTTATATCAGGTGGTGCATGGTTGTCGTCAGCTCGTGGGGTGACCTGTTGGGTTAAGTCCCGCAACGAGCGCAACCCTTGTCATTAGTTACTAAGTCTAATGAGACTGCCAGCGTTAAGCTGGAGGAAGGTGAGGATGAGGTCAAATCAGCATGCCCCTTATATTCTGGGCGACACACGTGCTACAATGGTCGAGACAAAGAGCAATAATCTCAAAAACTCGATCTCAGTTCGGATTGTTAGCTGCAACTCGCTAACATGAAGTCGGAATCGCTAGTAATGGCCGGTCAGCCATACGGCCGTGAATACGTTCTCGGGCCTTGTACACACCGCCCGTCACTCAGGCAAAATCGGGAGTACCCAAAGTCCATTTTTTAATTGACAAAGGTAAATCTGGTGATGCCTGAGAAGTCGTAACAAGGTAACCGTACTGGAAGGTGCGGTTGGATCACCTCCTTTCGAGTATTTTCAGCAAAGTGATCTTTCAAAGGTTACTTTGCTGAAATGAGAATTTTCTCTTTTTTGATGGTAGTGCTTTAGAAACAATTCAAATCAGTGATTATATGTTGAAATTTTCAACTTTTTTTCCGACAATATTTTATTTGAAGAAAAAATAAAGCTATTTCACTGAATTTTGATGGAAGTATTGAATTTGAAAAAGGCGATACCCGGAATCGAACTGGGGATAAAAGATTTGCAATCTTCTGCCTTACCACTTGGCCATATCGCCGCTCAAAAACCGAGACTGACGGGATTCGAACCCGCAACTTCCGCCTTGACAGGGCGGTGCTCTAACCAATTGAACTACAATCTCCTTTTCTACTTATTATAACTTTTTTTTAAACAATGCAGAATTTTCTAAAATCTCTTTTACGCAAAATTTGAATCTTTACTTAGAAGAGAAACAAATGCAATGTCGTCCTGAAAGTCATCCTTCACTGAACCCTTATGCACTTTTCAATTTGATAAAATAATAATGTCAGGTAAAAAATTAAGCATTAAATTGCAAATCCGTAAACGCGGAACTCTTACCTACACAAATTTTTAATATATATATAAATTATGACACTTTTACCAGAGTCACAAAATTTTCAAAAAGTACAAATTCTTGTAGATCGTGACCCAGTGGACACAACTTTTGAAAAATGGGCCAAACCTGGTCATTTTTCAAGAAGTTTATCTCGGGGACCAACAACAACTACTTGGATTTGGAATTTACATGCAGATGCTCATGATTTTGAAAGTCATACAAATGACCTTCAAGATGTTTCAAGAAAGGTTTTTAGTGCACATTTCGGTCAACTTGGTATTATTTTAATTTGGATAAGTGGGATGTTTTTTCATGGTGCTCGTTTTTCGAATTATGAAGCATGGCTCACAGACCCTCTTCATATAAAACCGAGCGCGCAAATTGTGTGGCCTATTGTTGGACAAGAAATTTTAAACGCAGATGTCGGGGGAGGTTTTCAGGGGATTCAAATTACATCAGGCTTTTTTCAACTTTGGCGTGCCTGTGGGATCACAAGTGAACTTCAGCTTTATACAACAGCGATTGCTGGATTAATTTTAGCTGGATTAATGTTTTTCGCAGGTTGGTTCCATTACCATAAAGCTGCACCAAAATTGGAATGGTTTCAAAATGTTGAATCGATGCTGAATCACCACTTAGCTGGACTTTTGGGTTTAGGAAGTTTAAGTTGGGCTGGCCACCAAATCCATTTAAGTATTCCTATCAATAAATTACTTGATGCAGGTGTGGATCCAAAGGAAATTCCATTACCTCATGAGTTTTTAATTAATAGAGATTTAGTTGCGCAACTCTTCCCAAGTTTTCGTGAAGGTCTGGCTCCTTTTTTCAGTTTAAATTGGGCAACCTATAGTGATTTTTTAACTTTTAAAGGTGGACTCAATCCTGTTACAGGTGGTTTATGGCTAACAGATATTGCTCATCATCATTTAGCAATTGCAGTCTTATTTATTATTGCAGGCCATATGTATCGAACAAATTTCGGTATTGGTCATAGTATGAAACAAATTCTGGAAGCCCATAAAGGACCATTAACTGGAGAAGGTCATCAAGGACTTTATGAAATTTTGACAACTTCGTGGCATGCTCAACTTGCTATTAATTTAGCGTTAGTGGGTTCTCTTTCGATTATTGTCGCTCATCATATGTATGCTATGCCACCTTATCCTTATCTAGCAACAGATTATGGAACTCAACTTTCTTTATTCACACATCATATGTGGATTGGAGGTTTTTGTATTTGTGGGGCAGGAGCGCACGGTGCTATTTTTATGATTCGAGATTATGATCCAACCAAAAATTACAATAATTTATTGGATCGAGTGCTTCGACATCGAGATGCTATTATTTCTCATCTAAATTGGGTTTGTATTTTTTTAGGTTTCCATAGTTTTGGTTTATATATTCATAATGATACTATGAGCGCACTTGGACGACCTCAAGATATGTTTTCAGACACAACAATTCAATTGCAACCCATATTCGCCCAATGGATTCAGAAAATTCACTTTTTAGCACCTCAATTAACAGCGCCTCAAGCTTTAAGCAGTACAAGTTCGTCTTGGGGAGGTTCCATTGTTGCTGTGGGCGAGAAGGTAGCTATGATGCCAATTGCATTGGGAACTTCGGATTTTATGGTTCACCATATTCATGCTTTTACCATTCATGTAACCGCATTTATTCTGTTAAAAGGTGTTCTGTATGCACGTAGCTCACGTTTAATTCCAGACAAAGCGAATTTAGGCTTCCGATTTCCTTGTGATGGTCCCGGACGAGGTGGAACTTGTCAGGTTTCTGCTTGGGATCATGTGTTTTTAGGTCTATTTTGGATGTATAATTCACTCTCAATTACAATTTTCCACTTCAGTTGGAAAATGCAATCAGATGTTTGGGGAACTGTGAGTGGAGGAAATATCTCCCATATTACTGGTGGTAATTTTGCAGCCTCCGCCAATACAATTAATGGCTGGTTGCGTGATTTCTTGTGGGCACAGTCTTCGCAAGTTATTCAATCTTATGGATCGGCTCTGTCAGCTTATGGTTTGATTTTTTTAGGAGCTCATTTTGTATGGGCTTTCAGTCTAATGTTCCTTTTCAGTGGACGTGGTTATTGGCAAGAACTTATTGAGTCGATTTTATGGGCACATAACAAATTAAAAGTTGCTCCAGCTATTCAACCTCGCGCTTTAAGTATTACTCAAGGTCGTGCGGTAGGTGTTGCTCATTATTTATTAGGTGGAATTGGTACAACTTGGAGCTTCTTTCTTGCTCGTATTTTGGCTGTAAGTTAAAAAAGAAATTTTAGAAAGTTTTGTTTGGTCTTTATTAGGCCAAACAAAACTTTAATTCATAAAAAAATTTCACCCAGTTATTTTGCCTTCAAGCTTAAAACACGTCTAATAAAAATTTGAAAATTTTCTAATGTCACTTTAATGTGGGATGGAGCAGATTGAATATTAATTTTTTTAAAATCATGAATACGAAATACATTTTGCTCACGCAAAAATTGTAAAGTCTCCGTTTGAAAATAAAAATTCCCAATATCTAAATTAAAAAATTTTTCACGAAAATCTTTTTTTGCTAAACCTGTAATTTGCTGTCTTTTACGAACAACTTCACGACGACGGTTCGACATTAAAAATTCCGAATCGTTTGAGCGAAGTTCATTGAACATATATTGGAAACTATATGGATAAATTTCTAATAACAATTGATGAAGAGCTCTCGAAATCGCCTTTTGAGGGTGGACACTTCCATCTGTCCAAACTTCTAAAAGAATATATTCTTGATAATGGTCTCTTTGGAGATCTTCTTTTTGTAACGTATAATTAACGCGTTCAATAGCATTGGATGTGGTTTTGATAAATAAAAAATTCTCTTGAATAGAGTTTTTCGATTTCGAATTTTGTTCCTCGTTGAACGTGTTCTTTTTATTAAAAAGTTGTGAGCGAAACATGGGATCTTGAGCACTTCTCTTTTTTTCAATGTTACGTCTGTCTTTAGAATCCGTGTTTGAACGAAACGTTGGACCTTTTGCACTTCCGGTTGAATGGAGTTTTTGATTTTTTGCATTGCCGCTTGAAAGATTTAAACAATTGAAATCATTAAGGCTCCACAAATTACGCTTGAGAAAATTCGTGGCGAATGGTTTTTTCAAAAGAGGATTCAATTGATTCCAGTTGGGTGAAAAAAAAAGTTTAAATGTCAATTGTCCATCAACTTCCAATGTTGCAATATATTGAGACGGATGCACACATTTCAACATAGAAGGAAGATGAATATGTTCTGCTCGAAGAATACCAGGTCCACAAAAATGCACAAAAGCTGTTTGAGGTTTTGTGATAGGTTGAATTGTTTGAAAAGTTAATTTTTCAAGATTTAATAAAAGATCGAGCACAGATTCTCGAAGACCCACAAAATTCGAAAATTCATGTTCAACACCTTGAATTTGAACAGCATCAAAAAGACATCGTGGATTTTCAGCTAACAATGTTCGACGTAAAGAATTGGCTAAAGTTAAACTTTGATGTTTCGAAAATGGTCCTATTTTATAACAACCATAATACTGACCAGTGGTTTCAATTCGGGAGGAAATACAATAAAAATTTCGCTGGAAATCAACATACATAAAAATTAAAGACGTCTTTTTTTAGGGGGTCGACAACCATTATGTGGAATTTTCGTAATTTCACGAATCAGGAGAATTTTATTCGGAAATTTGCGACCAGGAGTGCTTTCTCCAATTTTTTCAAAACCACGCAATGCACTTTCTCGCCCAGGGCCTATTCCACACACATAAATTTTTATTTGACTACAGCGCCAAAAAGAATCCATCGATTTTTTAAGAAAAACTTCGACAACTTTTTTTGCTGCGAAGGGTGTGCCCTTACGAGCCCCCTTAAATCCACAAGATCCTGCAGAAGCCCAAGTTAAAACTTGTCCTTGGAAATTGGTTAAAGTTAAAATGGTATTATTAAAAGTTGCTTTGATATGAATAATAAGACGGTCGGTTTGGAGCGAAGACGTCTTCTGGGCAGCTTGGAGAACAAAAGCGGAAGCGGAAGAAGGGCGATTTTTTAAAAAAATGTACATAATTTAAAATGTTTTTTTAGGAGCTTTTTTTTGACGTTGTTTGTGTTTAGGGTTGTCACAAATAATTAACACATAACCATGACGACGAATTTGTCGACAATTTTGACAGATTTTTTTAACAGAAGAACGTACTTTCATATTTTTAAATACAATATTGAGAAATTAGAATTTTGATAAATTTTTATTTGATAAACGGTATAAAATACGTCCACGGGACAAATCGTAGGGACTCATTTCAACAATCACTTGGTCTCCTAGTAAAATTCGAATCGAATGACGACGAATTTTCCCTGAAATGTGGGCAAGAACATAAAATCCATTTTCTAATTTAATACGAAACATACCATTTGATAAACATTGGCGGACAACACCTTGTAATTGTAAACCACTTTGTTTTTTTTGTGAATGATGCAACTTTTTTGATTTTTTTTTAATATAAAATTTTCAATTTTTTGATTTGCTTTTTGAGAGAATTATGTAACAAAACCAAGAATTTCACCCCCAACTTTTAATGAAGAAGCTTCTCGATCACTGAGAATTCCTTTCGAAGTGGATAAAAAAACAACACCTAATTGACCACAAATTTGAGGAATTTTATGTGCCGGCACATAAAATCGACAACCAGGTCGACTGAGTCGTTGAATTTGGACGATGATCGGTTTATTATAACTTCGTTCAGTTCTTTCGTATTTTAAAGTTAATACGAGAAATTTTGTGCTTTGATTTTGGCGATAATTTTGAAGAAAACCATTTCGCAATAAAATTTGAGAAAGACTTTCATTCGTTTTGGTACAAGGGACTTCAACAGTTTGTCGACGAACTAAATTTGCATTCCGTATACGTGAAAAAAAATCAGAAATAGAATCATTAATCATAAAGAGTCTTTTGAACTAAAGATTTTTGAAAAGGCATACCAAATGCCTGAAGAAGAGTTAAACCTTCCCTATCGGTTTGAGCTGTGGTAACAATTGCAATATCCATTCCACGAATTTGTTGAATCTGATCGTATTGAATTTCAGGAAACATTAATTGTTCATCGAGACCAAAGTTATAATTCCCATATCCATCAAAACTTTGCAAAGGCAACCCAGGAAAATCGCGAATTCGAGGTAAAGCTAAATTAATTAATCGATCTAAAAAACCATACATAAAATTTCGCCGTAATGTTACTGTAACACCTACAGGCATTTTTTTACGTAAATGAAAAGCGGCAATAGATTTTGTGGAATATTGAACGCATGCTTTTTGACCCGTAATTTTCTGAAATTCTTGAAGTGAGGATTCTAAAATCTTAGGATTTTGCGAAGCATCTCCTAATCCTCGATTTAAAACAATTTTTTCTAATTTTGGTATTTGAGCGGGGTTGAGTCTGTCTTCTTCCGTGTTCAGCCACTGAGGAAGGATCGTCTCAAAAAAATAACGTTGAAGTCGTTGTGTCATAAGTTCTCTATTTTTTGTCTTAAACAACCTCTGAAGCTAAGGAGAGAATTTTCAGAAAATTTTTTTCTCGCAGTTCTCGTGCAACCGGACCGAAAATACGTGTTCCTCTAGGAAGACCTTCTTTATTGATCAACACAGCTGCATTTTCATCAAATCGAATTGTTAACCCACCATATTGAGAACGACGAACACCTTTTGAAGTTCGAACAATGACTGCCCGTACAATATCCGATTTTTTAACGGTCATGTTAGGAAGTGCTTCTTTAACAACACCTAAAATAATATCTCCAAGACTCGCATTTTGTCGACGACTTTTATTTAAAACACGAATGCACATCAGTTTGCGAGCTCCTGTATTATCTGCCACATTTAAACAACTTTGAGGTTGAATCATATTGTAAGTCTTTTTTCAAGAATTTTTGTTTTTATCGGCATTTTATAACTAGCATTTTTCAATGCATTCTTTGCAATAATGGCTGGAACATTTTGAATTTCATATAAAATTTGACCCGGTTTGATGACAGCAACCCAATATTCAGGAGCCCCTTTTCCAGACCCCATGCGTGTTTCAGGTGGCCGAAAAGTTACTGGTTTATCTGGAAAAGGTTGAATACGAACTTGACCGCCTCGTTTTGTGAGTCGCGAAATTACACGCCGGCCAGCTTCAATTTGACGCCCAGTTAACCAGCAAGGCTCTAAGGCTTGTAAAGCAAAATCTCCTGAAAAACGCGTTTTTGAAGTGCCTTTTAATCTTCCACGATGCATTTTACGAAATTTTGTACGTTTGGGTTGTAGCATTTTTTTTTTTATTTTGAATAAATCCACACTTTAATACCTAAAACTCCATAAAGAGTTTGCGCTTGTTTACAACTATAATCAATATTAGCTTGCAATGTTTGTAAGGGGAGATTGCCTTCACGCACCCACTCTGTTCGAGCAATTTCAGCTCCATTTAAACGTCCCGAGAGTTGAATTTTAATTCCATCTGTTTGAATTCTCTTTTTAAAAAACAAATTTAAAGCAAGTCTATAAGGCACACGTTTTTCTAAGAGTTCTATAAGAAAATCGGCGACGGAAGAAGCACTCGTTTGAGAACCGCCAAGCACCGATAAAGCAACCTTGGGGTGCGTCTGAAAATTTGTTTGATTTTGGCGATAATTTTTAAGAATTTTTTTAATATCTTGTTGAAATTTTTTTAAATCTTCGCCTTTTTTTCCCACTAAAAGATCTGCTTTATTTGCTACAATAAGAATCTCAATATGATCTTCTAATTTTCGAAGAATTTCTATTTTCTCCAACCCTAAGTGACCATAACGCTGCTGCAAAGTTGTGCGTAAAAAGTGATCTTCAAATAAATATTTTGAATAATCTTTTGGACGAACAAACCATTGAGAGAAATGTGTTTGTGAAATACCTAAACGAAAACCTATTGGATGTACTTTTTGACCCATATATTTTTTGCTATAATTTTTTACCGTCGCAGTATTTTTCTATCTGTTTTTTTATGACCTCGAAAAGAACGTGTAGGGGAAAATTCACCGAGCTTATGTCCTATCATTTGTTCTGTAATATAAATTGGAATGTGTTGCTGACCATTATAAACCGCAATTGTATGCCCAACCATGATAGGAATGATCACAGAAGCTCGGGACCATGTTGGAAGTACAATTTTTCGTCCTTCTAAATTTAATTTTTGTATTTTTCGAATTAAATGTCTCGCAACAAAAAATGACTTAGATTTTTTTAAATTGATATTCATTGACGGCATTTCTTTATGAACGTCGAAGAATTAATGAATCACTATACTTGCGTGGACGGCGAGTCCGTTTTCCTAAGGTTGGTTTTCCCCAAGGAGTGACAGGATGACTTCGACCAATAGGAGCTCGTCCCTCTCCACCTCCATGAGGATGATCCACCGGATTTTTTGCGGAGCCACGGACTTTTGGACGACGCCCCAACCAACGGGAACGTCCTGCTTTTTTTAAACATTTATTAAAATGTTCCAGATTACTTACTTCACCAATGGTCGCCCAACAATTTTTTGAAAAAAGGCGAACCTCATTGGAAGGTAATCTTAAGGTGACCCACGAACCAAATTTTGCCATCAAAAGTGCTGATGTCCCGGCGGCGCGCACAAATTGGCCACCTCTTCCTGGAACGGATTCAATATTATATACGTTTGTTCCTAAGGGAATTTGTTTTAAAGGAAGTGCATTTCCCACAGATAATGGGGCAGTTTCACTTGCTACTAACCACTTTCCGACCTGGATGCCCGTTGGGGCGACATGGTACATTTGAGAACCGTCTGCATAAAGCACTCCAATAATTTGCGCGGATCGATTTGGATCATATTCAAGACTTTTGACTTGTCCTAAAATATTAATTTTAATTTTTTGAAAATTTATTTGACGATAAAGCCGAGAATGCCCTCCGCCTCGATGTCGACTTGTTATTCGGCCACTATTATTTCTTCCTTTTTGACGGTGATTATAATATTTATTTTGTTTGAACATCTTCTTTTATTGATTCATAAAAACAAAGTCGAGCACGTTTTTTTAATCCTTTTCGTAATGTCGTTATGGATTTTATTGGTTGGTTATAGTATTCCTGAAAAATTGCTTTTATTTGTTTCTTTGTTAATTGCGCATCAACTTCAAAAGTATAAATAGATTGTTCCATTAATTTGGTTGTTTTCTCCGTAATAATGGGTCTTTGAATACAATCAAATAATCTTTGATTCCACTGAACACTTAAATTTTTAACCATACAAGTTTCATTTTTATATTTTGATTTTTCATTTTCTAGTTCATTAAAAAAACAGATCTATAATCTGCATATAGTAGGGTTTGAACCTACGTTGTTCTTTATTCAGAAGATGGATTATGAGTCCAATGCTTTCGACCACTCAGCCATATATGCTTTGCTACTTCATTGAAGTAGCATTTTGAAAAGTTAGAAATTTAATTGAAATAATTGGACTTTTTCAAATTGTTTTTTCTTAAGAACTAAAAAAATTTGTGTGAGTAAAACACTGAGAACAAAAATAAAAAAACCTAAAATACGTTGAGGATTTTGTAAAACAACTTCAGTATCTTGTTGTCCGAAACCACCAATATTCGGATTATTTGTTAAAGGTTGATCTTGTTGTACCGTTTGATTGACATTCACAATAATTTCAGGTCCTGGAGGTACTTTTTCAACGACTTGTTCACCACTTTTTGTTTCAATTTGTATTAAAGACGCACTGGGATTTGATGTTTCTGAAATTTGAGTAATTTTGCCAGCAACGGGTGCGGTATAGACCGTATTATTACTTTTGGAACCATCTGCATAAACTTGACCACGTCCTCTATTTGCTCCGAGATAAATTGGATATTTTAAATAATATATTTTTTTATCTTTTTTAGGATCAGGTGAAAGAATTGGAAAGACCATTTGACTATATTTTTTTCCCGGAACGGGTCCAACGACTAAGATATTTTTTTGATTCTCACTATAAGGTTGAAAACTGAGACGTTGAATGCGTTTTTTTAATTCTGGTGAAATTCGATCTTTTGGTGCAAGTTGAAAACCCTCAGGTAAGATCAAAACAGCTCCCACATTTAATGGACCTTTTTTGCCATTTCCTAAAACTTGTTGAATTTGTTGATCATAAGGAATTTGAACAACAGCCTCAAAAACAGTGTCAGGTAAGACGGCTTGTGGCACTTGGAGTTCAACTGGCTTTTGAGCTAAATGACAATTGGCGCAAACGATTCGTCCGTTCGCTTCTCGAGGATTTTCATAATTTTGCTGAGCAAAAACAGGATAAGCCAATACTTCAGTAGGTATCGAAAGTAAAAAAAAACTAAGAAGAACAATTAATTTCCACTTTAAAAAAAATTTTTGTAAAAACATGAAATTTACATCGACATGCGAAAGAGAAAAGGAAGCTTACGGTCTATTCGAGACCACCGGTCTTGAGACTTCTGAAATTGGATACAAAAAGGACCCAAGGAGCATTTGGGGCGTATTTCATAGCCGTAAGCGTTTGACTCTATCAAATTAAGAAAATTTTCTTCTCAAAAATAAATAAATTTGCTTCAATCTAAATAATAAATTTTTTTAATCAATCGAAGAACTTTCAATATAAATAAAAAGAGATGCCATGGCCACGACAGGGAAAAATAAACCAACAAGTGGTACAAAAATTTCAGGTAAATAAGCTGCTGTCATTTGTTTAATTTTATTTCTAATTTCTAGAAAAATTCAACATACTGTCTTTTTGAAGAATACCAAAAAAAAAGATTCTGTCTACTTTTTTTGACGTTTTCTTCAAAAAAAGACACTCTCTGAACCAATGGCGGGCGTCACCAAGTGGTAAGGTAATGGTTTGTGGCACCATCATGCGCGGGTTCAATTCCCGTCGTCCGCCCCGGGTATGTAGCTTAGTGGATAAGAGTCTATGGCTACGAACCATAAGGTCGGGGGTTCGATTCCCTCCATGCCCAAGTCTCCAGACTGCTGCAATTCATTTTCACGAGCTTACAAAAATCGGAAAAAGAAGCAAAAGAAGCAAAAGAAGCAAAAGACGCCGGGAATTCTGAATTTCAACGCGAACAAAAAACAATTGACAATTTTCAATTTTGTTCTTACATTTTACTTATAACATATAAAATTCATTATGGTCGAACCATTATTATCTGGAATTGTATTAGGGCTTGTTCCCATTACCATCGCAGGTTTATTTGTGACAGCGTATCTTCAGTATAAACGTGGAGATGGTTTACTTTAAGTGGTTCATTCGGGTTGTTGCAGAAAATCGAAATTTCATTACTGAAATTAAATATATGGGACCACAAACAGAAACAAAAGCCGGAGCCGGATTTAAAGCTGGTGTAAAAGATTATCGTTTAACTTATTATACGCCAGATTATCAAGTATCCGATACAGATATTCTTGCTGCTTTTCGTATGACACCTCAGCCTGGTGTTCCTCCTGAAGAAGCAGGAGCAGCGGTTGCTGCCGAATCATCAACAGGAACTTGGACAACCGTTTGGACGGATGGTCTAACAAGTTTAGATAAATACAAAGGACGTTGCTACGATATCGAAGCGGTTGTTGGTGAAGACAATCAATATATTGCTTATGTTGCTTATCCTTTAGATCTTTTTGAAGAAGGTTCAGTAACAAACTTATTTACTTCGATCGTTGGGAACGTGTTTGGATTTAAAGCTTTAAGAGCATTACGTCTTGAAGATTTACGTATTCCTCCATCTTACGTAAAAACTTTCCAAGGACCACCACACGGGATTCAAGTTGAACGTGACAAGCTTAATAAATATGGTCGTCCGTTTTTAGGATGTACGATTAAACCAAAATTAGGTCTTTCTGCCAAAAATTATGGACGTGCTGTTTACGAATGTTTAAGAGGTGGTCTTGATTTTACAAAAGATGATGAAAACGTAAATTCTCAACCATTTATGCGTTGGAGAGATCGTTTCCTTTTTGTAGCTGAAGCTCTTTATAAAGCTCAAGCAGAAACAAATGAAATCAAAGGTCATTATTTAAATGCTACAGCTGGGGATTGCGATGAAATGATCAAAAGAGCACAATGTGCTAAAGAATTAGGTGTTCCTATTGTTATGCACGATTATTTGACTGGTGGTTTCACTGCAAATACTTCACTTGCTCATTATTGTCGTGATCATAGTTTACTTTTACATATTCACCGTGCCATGCATGCTGTTCTTGATCGTCAAAAAATTCATGGAATGCACTTTAGAGTTTTAGCAAAAGCTTTACGTCTTTCTGGAGGTGATCATCTTCACTCTGGTACTGTTGTAGGGAAACTTGAAGGTGAACGTGAAGTAACTTTAGGTTTCGTGGATCTTATGAGAGATAACTTTAGTGAAAAAGATCGTCAACGTGGAATTTACTTTACTCAAGATTGGGTTTCATTACCAGGAGTTATCCCAGTAGCTTCGGGTGGTATCCATGTATGGCATATGCCAGCACTTGTTGAAATCTTTGGTGATGACGCTTGTTTACAATTTGGTGGTGGAACTCTTGGTCATCCTTGGGGAAATGCGCCAGGTGCTGCTGCGAACCGTATTGCTGCGGAAGCTTGTGTCCAAGCACGTAATGAAGGACGTTCATTAGCTTCAGAAGGAAATGAAATTATTAGAGAAGCTGCTAAATGGAGTCCGGAACTTGCTGCTGCTTGTGTTGTTTGGAAAGAAATTAAATTTGAATTCGAAACAATTGATACTCTGTAAAATTTTATAGTAGGACAACTACTATAGAAAAGTTCAGCTTTTGACTTTGCTGGAGAAGCTTTATTCAAGCCTCTCCAGCAAAGCTTGACAACAGTTTTTGAAATTCTATACTATTAAAAATTTTAAAAATATGCCAACAGTTCAACAATTAGTCCAATCTGCAAGAAAAAAAACAATCAAAAAAACAAAATCTCCTGCCTTAAAGGCGTGTCCACAACGTCGAGGAGTTTGTCTACGCGTGTTTACAACAACACCCAAAAAACCAAATTCTGCGATTCGTAAAGTCGCCCGTGTTCGGTTAACTTCTGGTTTTGAAGTGACCGCTTATATTCCGGGAATTGGACACAATTTACAAGAACACGCAGTCGTTTTAGTTCGAGGAGGTCGTGTTAAAGATTTACCTGGGGTACGGTATCGGATCATTCGTGGCACTTTAGACACAGCTGGAGTTAAAGATCGTAACCAGGGTCGATCGAAATATGGTGTTAAAAGAAAAAATTAAAAATTATGGCACGTACAAATAAAAAATTTCAAAAAAGACTTGATCTTCTTTCAACGAGTCATTTTCTTCCTCTCATTCACCAACGTGTTTTACGTCATGGGAAAAAAAAATTAGCTCATCGAATTTTACAAAAATGTTTGAATCATATTCAACATCAAACACAACAAGATGCTCTCCTCATCGTTGAAAAAGCAATCAGAAATACGACACCTTCGGTGGTTATTCAAACACGTCGAATTGGAGGTGCCGTTTATCCGATTCCCGTCGAATTGGATATGGCTCGAGGCGTTCCTCGAGCTATTGGATGGATTCTCAGTGCTGCTAAAAAAAGATCTGGAAATACACTTTCTCTCAAATTAGCTAATGAATTTATTGATGCCTCCAAAAAAATTGGAATCGCTTTTCAAAAAAAAGAAGAAGTTCATAAAATAGCGGATGCAAATGCACGTATGGTTAAAAAGAAAAAATAAGTTCAACACAATTTATGTCTATTTTATCATGGTTAGAAAACGATTCACAAAAATCATTTGAACAAGGAGGTTTATGGACACGGTGTTATCAATGTGGTGCGGTGCTTTATATCAAACATTTAAAAGAAAATCATCATGTTTGTTTTGCTTGTCATTCTCATTTACAGATGACCAGTCGCGAACGTTTACAAAGTTTAATTGATCCAGGAACTTGGCAACCCTTTGACGAAACTTTATCTTCCATTGATCCATTAAGTTTTTATGATCAAAAATCCTATATCTGTCGTCTTAAAGATGCCCAAATTCAAACCGGCTTACAAGATTCCGTCATTACAGGGACGGGTCTTTTAGATGGCATTCCAATAGCATTGGGAATTATGGATTTTAATTTTATGGGCGGCAGTATGGGATCTGTTGTCGGCGAAAAATTAACTCGACTTATTGAATATGCTACCCGAGAAGGGTTAATGTTAATTTTAGTCTGCGCTTCTGGAGGAGCTCGGATGCATGAGGGGATTCTCAGTTTAATGCAAATGGCGAAAATTTCTGCTGCTTTAAATGTTTATCAAAATCAAGCCCATTTAATGTATATCGCCGTGTTAACTTCTCCTACCACAGGCGGGGTGACCGCCAGTTTTGCAATGCTTGGAGACTTAATATTAGCAGAACCCAATGCTTTAATTGGTTTCGCCGGTCGACGCGTCATTGAACAAACTTTGCAAGAAAAATTACCTGAAAATTTTCAAACCGCTGAATACTTATTAGAACATGGTTTATTAGATTTGATTATTTCCCGTGAGTTTTTAAAACCGGCTCTTTTTGAAATTTTGAGTTTTTATAAAGAAGCACCATTAAAACAACAAGGTCGAATTCCTCGCAATTTTTTCCAACCTTTAAATTTATTAACTGAAGAAAAATTGCGTCGCCAATTCACCCAAAAAGGGGATCCTAAAAGTCTACAAAAAATTTTTAAGAAAATCGAAAAACATGAAAAATTCATGCCCTTTTCTCAAAAAATTTTTCAGTACCTTCAAACATTATCGCAATTTTACACAACTTGACATTACACATTATTTACTTATTATTTATTCAAACACACTCGACTATTAAAATCAAACAGTAGTGTGTGTTCGCCCCTGTCGTCTAGAGGCCCAGGACCTCTCCCTTTCACGGAGGAAACGGGGATTCAAATTCCCCCGGGGGTATCAATTTCTTCCTCATTTCAAACACCCTATATTGAATTTTTTCACTATGGGTTTTGAACACCACCCGGATTACGTTCAAGATATTCTTAGAATGTCTTGAACGTAATCAAAAAATGAAGCAGCAGCTTCGGCAACTCTTAAAAAAAGAAAAGAAAAATGTTGTCTTTTTTAATCCAGCGTTTGATTTTGCCCACCTATTAAAATGGCTATATCAAGATTCAATTTACCCTGGTATGGATTTCTTCACTTTCGGAAAATTATATTCATTGCAAAGGGACCTGTATTTATTATGCAAAATCATTGAAAAATCAACATCCAAGTTATAATAAAAACACTTTAGCAGACTGGTCTAGTTGTGTAATATTCATTTAGATAAATCCTTGCAACAAAGTTTCACTGAAAATACCACTCTTACAGCCGAACAAAAAGTTTATATGAAAAAACACGTTGAAGTTTTGATGTACATTTTTTTTTCAGTTTCGTGTCGAGAATTCTAGCTGGTTCAATAGCTTTACGGGAAAGCAAACGTCTGCTTTTGAAATTTAGAAGTTCTATTTGTTGAAATTGATTTTCGAGGCTATTGATGCGTATTTTAGAGGTTTACATGTCAACTCTCAACAACTCTCAGAGTTCGCCTCAAAGGCAAAAGCCACCCTTAAGGAACTCAACCACAAATTCTTCGATATCACCCGAATTCAGCCGAAATTAGTAAAATCTGGAAAAACCTTTGAGGCTTTGCTAAAAAGCAAAATATCAAACCATATCTGGGAGATTTGACCACGAACTCAAACTGGTTTGATAAAATTGAGTTTTAAAGATTTGGAGATTTTTCAAAAAAAAACATAATTTGAAGAATCAACTTTTAATGATTTTCACTGAAATACTCACAACTCGAAAGGGGATTCTACAAATAGAGAGGTTTCAAAAAGCTTTATTTGAAAATAGATTGGTTTTTTTTAATTATACTGTTACTGGACGGAGAACAATCTTAAATTACCCAATACAGGGTTTACCTGCAACACTCCGTAAAACAATAGAGCCACATAATGGGAATATTTTTATTGTTGCAGATGTCTCACAGGAAGAGGTTCGAATTCTTACACAGATAGCCATGGATGATGCTCTATTGAAGATTTTTCAAAACAATTTAGATTTTCACTCCTATTAGCAGGTTTGGATTATGAGCAATTTTGAAAACTTAAAGAATTCGAATCAGAGAAATTCAAAAGTGTTCGATTTTTAGCTAAAACTTTAAATTTCGGACTTCTTTACGGGATGGGTTGCCAGAACATTGCATACAAATTTAGAGAAGGGTGGGATTTTTCAAACTGAGAAGAAAACATATAAACAATGGTGAAAATGGCAAAAAGCCTATAAAGGTATTTCCAAATACCATAAAGATATGGTTCAGGCTTATTGGAAGAGTAAATTCCACAATTTTCCGATTTTTGCAAGTTATGATGAAAAAAATAAAAACTATTTTTCAATGACGTCTTTAGGTGGGCGAATTAAAAGAGATTCAAAACTCAATACAGAAAAAGTTTCTTTTCAAAAAATTCAATATTTCAAAACTGAATGTGCTAATTTTTCAACAACGGGGGTCGAGATTTTATCTGAGGTGTGGCCAAAACTCTCTCAAGAGTGTTTTTGTTATGCTCGCGTGGTGATGGTGGTTCACGATGAAATTGTGGTGGAAACATCCAAAGATAATGTTGTCTCACAAATTCGAAAGATTGAAAAAGAAGTTGGCGATAAATATGTGCCTCTTGTTGGACTTATTGGACTTATTGGACTTAATTTCGATATCTCTGAACTATTACAAATTTGGATTAAATAATCTCTTTCAGACTTGGACCTTCAAGGTCATACAGAACGCGAGAATTCCTTACAGAGTAAGGGGTTTTTGAGTATTTTAATATTTTCAATTTCTATAGAAATCTTGTCCCTCTTGTCCCTCTTGTCCCTTTTGTGACAAAAAAAAGGTTTTTATTAGGTTTTATAACGAGATAGCTGGGACAGGACTGGGACAAAGTAGAGGTTTTTTGTATGTCCGGTCTGACAGTATAAAAACACTGCACATCAATTATTTTTGGGGTGCAGTGTTTTTACTTGACAATTATTAATATATTAATAATTCAAATTTGTTTTTTTTTAATAATTTCGTTTTTCTTGGGAATTCATTTTTGAAAAAATTCCACGAGTGAGGGCCACGTCTCTGGATGTTGCCTAGCATAATACACTAAAACGGGGTGGCCTACAGGATAAGAGAGCAAATTTATTGCTGTGCCGTAAGCTTGTGTGATGTCTAAATCCCCTATTAATTCGTTCTGGACTCCTGTTTTTGACAAATCAGTTTCTGGTCCAACTCGCCCACCTAAAACTACACCTAAATGATTTTTCGTCAGTTCAGGATCGGATTCAACCGTCGAAATTCTTGTTTTTTTAAAAGAAAATTTAAAAAAACAAGAATTTCGATGGCATTTTCCCGAAGTTCTTCACTCTGACTGTAATCCTAACTATACTTCACCTCAAATCGAACGTTGGTGTCAACAACACGACATTCAGCTTTCTACAACTGAATCACAAAAACATCAAAATCAAGTTGCCGAAGCTGTTAATTCACAAATTAAAAATAATTTAATCAAACTTATTTTAAAATCTACTAAAAATATTTTTAAACAATGGCGCAAAACTTGGCCTACTAAATTTAAAAACCTTACAATTAACAATAAAATACAAAATAAAGAATTTCGAGATTTCTTTTTTTATAGCACTTTTTTTACAGATCGTATTAATCTTGTTCCATTTATAGATTCCAGTATCGAACTTTTTAATTCTAAAAAAAGCAATTCTTTCAAAGATAATGAATTTTCCCGTCTTGAAGCTGAAATTCTAAATCGCAATATTGTTACTTTAGAACCACAAACAGCTCCTTCTTCTTCTTTTGCTGGTCTTGCTATTACACAAAGCAATCAAAACACTTTTCAAAAAACCAAACAAATTCTCAGTTCAATTCTTAGCAATACTGAACTTTCCGAGGAAATCAAAAAACAACTTATCGATAATGCTGTTGTTTTACAACCTTCCCAGTCTCTTCTTGAATGCTTAGCAGATATACAAAATACTGTTACAGGTCAACAACGGATTATTTTACAAACTATTCTTACTACATTTTCAGTTCAACTCCAAAAACAAGAACAAATTCTTCAGAATAATGAACAACTATTAAATCAAATTCAAAATTTGCAAACTCAACATCAAAATAGTCAAAAACTCATTGAAGAACTTGTTGCTTATAAACAAAATATTGAACAACAACAACAACTCAAACAACTAAGACATCACAAGTATCTTAATCGAAAAAAACGAGCTGCTTCTCAACCTTTTCAACTTGAACATTACCAAATACTTCTTTCTTATATTAATCAACAAACAAAAGAAACTGATTATGTTAAACAACGCTTGCGAGTTACTTATTGTTGTTTATTTTTAACAGGTTTACGTATTTCAGAAATTCGATTTATCACTGTTTCTCAAATTTTAACTTTATTGAAACACAGCTACATTGCAATTGACCGTTCAAAACGAGGACCTGCTAATAAAAAGGCTTTTTTAAATGATGCAGGCAAAGCTATTTTACGAGAACGCTCTCAAGATATTTACAATTTGCTACATACTCAAGGAATACATTTAGACAATCAACAAAATAACTTTTTCAATTCTGAATATGAACACCTTTTTTTATTTTCTTCAATGCTATCACAAGGCCAAAAACCTCTTTCACGTACTTTTTTTACACATCAAATCAACACCATCTTAAAAAATATTCCTGAATTTCAAGAACAACATTTTACATCACATAGTTTTCGTAAAGGTTATATCACCAAGTTATGGAAAGACCACAAAGACATCGAATTTGTAAGACAAGTTATCGGACATATTTATATTGGAACTACTTCACGTTATATTTCTCAATTCCAGAGGCGAGGATTTTGTAACCATAATCCCCAATTACTCTTCCAATTACTATAACCCCACTGCCGAACAAAATAAGCAGAAAAAAATCACCACCGCCATCGGAACCACCCCCAGCCTCTATATGTTCTAAACCTGGTCCGATTGTGTAGCCGCTGCCGCTGCTTGTCCTTAAAGGCCTTACAGAAGCCAGTGGCCTTTGTGGGCTGTAGTATTGATACACGATGGGCTTGAATGGGTTGGGTCTTTCTGGAAGCCTAATATAAGCCGGCATTAAACTTTCTAAATCTTCTAGCATTTCGGCTTCACATGCCGCAGTCGAAAATTCCGATATTTCTGCAAATAATTCACCTTCAGATTCTATAATGGGAGCGGCTTGTAATATCGCAAGTTGCTGCTGACGAGCTGCATTTAAAAATTCGTCTAAAAATTCTTCTAAAGCTGCGGAACTCGAATTGTCCAGGTCCATTGATTGGTAGGAAGGTTCCGCGAACGCGAACGCTTCCATTTCTTTTTTTAGGCTGTCCAGTTCTTGGTTCCAAAAGTATTGCTGCATAGCTACATTTTCACCATGCTGTAACGTTTCAAGCAATTTTTGACATTCCCAAGCTTCTTTAAAATCTGCGGGTTCAATATTTGGTGCATTTAGCGAAACACCTTCCCAAAAACGCTTCAGAAAGGCCTCTGGGCTAACAGGTAAGGGATCTAGGAATTGGTCGCTTGAGTTTAGAGGTTCGGGAAAATTTACTGGTTCTGGCGGACCACCGCGGTGGTCCACGGACGTCCAAGGTGGTCCGCGGACGTCCAAGGTGGTCCGCGGTGGTCCAAGGTGGACCACTTGAACTGGTCCTCCGCTTCTCGAAGAGTGACAAGGCGATACTGGCCCAGTGTACTTCTGTTTAAACGGAGAGAACTGTGCGTTTGTATATTGTGTTGTGTCATAAATTGTCCTTATTTGTGATGCTTCTGTAAGCTTGTTTTAATGGTATGGGTTGTTTTTTACACGAAATACTTACAACAAACTGATTTTCAGTAACCTGATTACCACTAGTAATACCTGCAAAACGTAAACAAACCTCAGGTGCAGATCCCTCCTCAGCTAAATTCCAGTTACTCGGTATTACCAGCCCTTCTGTACACATTTGCAACAAGGCTTCAGACATAGCTTGTGTATCTGTGTTTTCACGAACACCATACAGAAAAAAAGAAATTGGAGTACTTTTGTTATACAAAGTTAGAGATACACGTAGACGAGAGTTCATATCTAAAGACTCGCTTTGAGGCTGCGGCAGAAAGTTCTCAGTTGCAATTTGTGTTAGAGCTCCTTCAGACAATTTTAAACTACCGTCTAAATGTGCGACTTTTGTAGACACCCAAACGAACTTGTCGGAACACACGTTTATAAAAACACGTGTAAAAAAATAATTGCGAAAAAAATTAGTCACCGTCAGCGGGTCCATTTCAAGATCAAGATCAACATCTGTGACGACAAAAAAAAGCGAAGACGATGCTTTTTTTCAAAAACCATATAATTAAGTTCTACAGTAACAATATTATCTATACTTAAATTCCATTCTATTGTCATATTTTATAAAAAGCGTTATATAATTGGAATGGGTCCTTTTTACTTATTATTTGAACATTGTAGACCTCCCATCATGTTTTTGTCTTTTTTACTTCAATAACCCCTAAACCGCTATGAAAATTTTCTGCTATATTTAAAATATTTGTAAATTCGGAACGAAAATCTTTATAACGTAAGGGCTTCACTTGACGTAACATAGCCCAAATAAAGTGGTCCACGGACGTCCGCGGTGGTCCACGGTGGTCCAAAGTGGTCCGTCGTCTGTAAATATATTTAAGGTTTATCCTCCCAGCTATGTCCAATAGCAGAGTCGACACCAATAATAGTCTGTGGAGATTGTAATATATGGTGTGCAGCAACAATCATAACATTTTGTAATAATTGCTGGGTTTGTGGTGCGTTTTTGTCTTCACATTCTAAAACAATTTCGTCATGTGCTGTTAGAACAATAGACGCCTTTAATACACCAGTAGAAATAAAATGATATAATAAACGTAAAGATGTTTTTAAAAAATCAGTACACGTCGCTTGTATTGGAAAATTCACAATTTGTGTTTTATTTAAAACATTTCGTACATGTTGCGCATTGTCCAATTTATTTTTCACAAGGAGTATTTCTGGTCTACGTATTCGACCGCCGACACTTGTAATATATTTAAACCCAGTTAATGGTGGTAAAACATGTGTGTTTGTATTAAAAAAGTTTTCACAAAACTGCTGATATTTTTGTATTTGTGGAAATGTGTTTTTCCAAGTAGTGTGATAATGCTGTGCCTCCGAAAAATTTAAAGCTATACCTTGAGTTAAAAGTTTATTCCATAAAGTTTGTGCCCCCATAACATAAATCATACCGAAATTCACAGCTTTCATTGGATTTCGCATGTTTTTATACGCGGCGGGATCAGTCGTTTTCAAACAAATGAGCTCGTCATAAGATTTGCGTTGTATTTGAGCTGCTAAATAAGTATGCAAATCCTTTTGATTTTTTAAAACTTGGAGCATCGTCGGCTCTTGGGCTAATACTGCTTGTATAACGAGCTCTATGGTTTTGTAGTCTGCAATAACAAAAACATTATTTGTATCAGTTGGTACAATAATACTTCGCGCAATACGATCTCTTGGAGTGCTATGTAATCCAGGCTCGCTCGTTGTAATTCTACCAGTATCTGCCCCCATAAGACGCCAAGATGGGGTGAGAGTATTCTGGTACATATGTTTTTCCACTTGTTGGAAGAATTTATTTAAACTTTCGGCTCGAACTAAAGAAAAAAAATCTGCAAACCATTGTGAAACTTCGGGTTTTTGAAATCGTGCATCTTTAGTATGTTTTGTTAACCAAGCACTTAAGTCTTTGTGGCTCCGTGAAAAATACCCGGTTTTCGTTTTAGGCCAGATATTTAACAGTGAAGCTAAAAAACTTATATTATTTGAGATGTGTTTTGAAAATTGTTGAGAAGAAGCATAAATAGGTTGTGTTAAATTACATTTCTGTAAATATTTGTCGATTTCAGATTCCACTTTCTGTTTTCCCTCTTCTAATTTAGATGTTGAAATAGAAATACCTCGTAAAGACATGTCTAAAAAATTTGGAATTAATGTCTGATCTAAAATCAAAGAGCTTTGTAATGGTGTATGTAATTTGTGTTTTAAAAAAGTATTTTTATATTGTTGTTTTTCACAATAATTTAAAACATATTGGAACAAATGGTGGAGTATCCAAACATCTGTAACTAAATAAAGCGAAATGCTTTCTGTTAATGGTTTTTGGAACCAAGGCGTTTTTTGAAATGATTTCTCCAAGCGTATATTGACAACTCTCTGAGCCCACTCAGCTAAAGAATTTCTGTTTTTGTAACCATTATGTGTGAATTTTAAAACAAGCTGAAGATCACAAACCTTATTTAATAATATTTGAGATGTTGGTGGGTTTTCAACCACACTCCAAATGCTTATCAGATCAGTTAAAATCGAAAAACCAAGTAACAAAGAGTTTTCTGCGTGCAACCAATTAAAAAATGTTTCGCTAAAATTTGCAAATTTAGTTTGGTATGCAAAAATCACAGCGGTACAGGTTTGAAGACCGTACAGTTGAATATAAGCAAGACGTCGTGTTGACAAATGTTTCGTAATTGAAAACTCTGTATCTAAAGCAAGAATAGTATTTTGATCACAAAATTGTTTAAATTATGCTTCTGATGGCTCTACCAAAGGTACTGGTGGCTCTTGTGGAGCTTGTGGCAACTCTAGATGTAGAATCTCTTGCACCGTCGCCATATCTTTTTCCAAAACATTCTTGAGTTCTGTGGACAAATCGTTTCTAGCAAGAGAAGCAGCTTCGTTCCGAGGTTCAAGAGTAACTATATCTACTTCAGCTTCAGAATCTTCAATATTTACTTCAGCTTCAGAAGCTTCAATATTTAGTTCCGCGTCTGCAATATTTGATTCTTCAGCTTCAATATTTAGTTCTTGACTATCTGGTTCTGTAATATTGGGTTCTGGTTCAGAACCTAAGCCAGTGTCTTTTGTTGGACAAATCCACCAATTAGTGGTTTTCTATTTTTCAAATGGTGCAGTATTCACTGATTGTTCTTCAAATACAGCTGTTTTATAATTAATGATACATTTTATTCCCGAAATACCACGAATTTTACGCCCATCACTAGCCACACGTCTTTTGTCTAATACACCGGTCCCAATTTGGGTGTTTGTTTTGAATCAAAGGCAATAATTGTTGTTTAAATTCATTTAAATGAACATTATTCACCAAATCTATCGGTAAATCTTTGAACCAATTAATAAATGTAAAAAACAATGAATATTCTAATTGAGCGTCCCCATATGGAGTCCAGTTTTGGAGGTCATAAACAATACACTGGTTAATAAACATATCTAATAATGTTGTAGCACCTGAATCAACATAATGCTCTTCAATAAGCTGCTGCATTTCAGGATGTTGTGAAACAATTAGTAAAAATTCACGAATGTCTTTTTTATTTACTTGAGTTGAAAAACTCGCAATATTTCGTAACTCATTCTCTGGAAACATTTCAGCAAAACCTTTTATCTGTTGAGGTTTTACTCGATTATTAAAAGGTATTAGAATTAATCGTCGATCCATAATGCCTTCTGTTTGTACTTGTGTAAACGGTGACTTATTTGACGCAGCACATATAAATCCTGAAAAATACATCGTAGCATTTTGTTTGTTTTTTCGACGAACTCTCTTATATGTGGTCTCGCCTGTCGACGAAACCAGTGTGCGTAACATATTTATAAAGCTTTCGTTAATATTATCCCCAATATCATGGAAAAGAATCACGCGCTTTGGTTTGCCGTCGGCAAAATCTTCTAGCCCAAAATCACTAGAAAAAGCCTCTGGGCTAATAGATTAGGTCTGGGGGAAGCAGGGATGTTAACAATTGAAAAAATGTGCTTTTCCCGGTATTCGAGTGCCCGGGTAAAAATAAAAAACGCTCCGGATATTCAATGTGACGTATGCATGAGAACATCACAGCCCATAAAGTGTTTACTTGGATTTTGAAATGGCACTTAAAAAAACGGATCCCGCGGAATTTAAAAAAATAAGAACACCAATGAAATCGGTAAATTTTGGATTGTTATACGAGATGGGGGTTGAAACGTTATGGAAGCGAACGATGTTTGCCACGTGGGTTTGAGCAATATTCGAAGTGTTTAAAAGATGCTCTCGATGGGACTCGAACCCATACGTCAAAGACATTAGCTCCTAAAACTAACACGTCTACCAATTTCGTCACAAGAGCTTTTTGCTAACAACTTGTCACTAATTGAATTGCCAGGAACCAGACTTGAACTGGTGGCCAATGGTTTTTCAGACCACTACTCTACCAACTGAGCTATCCTGGCATTGCCTTAAAGAGGACTCGAACCTCCACACTTCCTTTGAAGTGATTGATTTTGAATCAATTGTGTCTACCATTTCACCATCAAGGCAGGTGACATGACATCTGGGATAGAAGGATTCGAACCTCCGAATCACGGGACCAAAACCCACTGCCTTACCACTTGGCCATATCCCATAGATAGAGAGATTCTAGCATATTTTAGAAATTTTCTCAATATTTTCTTTTAAGGAGTTGATGAGAAATTGATTTTCTCTTTCCCTGTGGTTACAATAGAAATGAAAGCCTGCTTAGCTCAATTGGTAGAGCATCGGTCTTGTAAACCGAGGGCTATCGGTTCAATTCCGGTAGCAGGCTAAAATTTTGATTAAAATTTAATTTTTTTGGCATTAAAAAATTTACAATTGATTTTCGTGAATTGTATCAAAGAAAATACTGGATTTAAATAATTATGGCAAGAGAAAAATTTGAACGAACAAAACCCCATGTCAATATTGGAACAATTGGTCATGTTGATCATGGAAAAACAACATTAACTGCAGCGATTACAATGACTTTAGCGGCATCCGGGGCGGCGAAAGCAAAAAGCTATGCAGATATTGATTCTGCTCCTGAAGAAAAAGCACGAGGCATTACAATTAATACAGCTCACGTTGAATACGAAACAGAAAAGCGTCATTATGCGCATGTGGATTGCCCAGGACATGCCGATTATGTAAAAAATATGATTACAGGAGCGGCACAAATGGATGGTGCAATTTTAGTGGTTTCGGGTGCAGATGGGCCAATGCCCCAAACGAAAGAACATATACTATTAGCGCAACAAGTCGGTGTTCCCGCGATTGTTGTGTTTTTAAATAAAATTGATCAAGTGGATGACGAAGAATTAATTGAACTTGTCGAACTTGAAATTCGCGAAACTTTAAATCGTTATGATTTTCCCGGAGATGAGATTTCAATTATTAAAGGTTCGGCTTTAGAGGCCGTTGAAGCATTAACAGCCAATCCCCAACTCCAAAGAGGTGAAAACGAGTGGGTTGATCATATTTATAAATTAATGGACTGTGTTGATGATGCTATTCCATTACCTCAACGAAATGTGGAAAAAGATTTTTTAATGGCAATTGAAAATATTGTCTCGATTACGGGTCGTGGAACTGTAGCCACAGGACGAGTGGAACGTGGTCGAATTCAAGTTGGAGATTCAGTCGAAATCATTGGCTTGAAAGAAACGAAAGAAACAACCGTTACTGGACTCGAAATGTTTCAAAAAACATTAGATGAAAGTGTAGCAGGAGATAATGTAGGAATTCTATTACGTGGAATCCAAAAAAATGAAGTCCAACGAGGAATGGTATTGGCAAAACCAGGGTCGATCACCCCACACACACGATTTAAAGGTCAAGTTTATATTTTAAAAAAAAATGAAGGCGGTCGACATACTTCTTTTGTCGCTGGATATCGACCTCAATTCTACGTACGAACAACAGATGTAACAGGTAAAATTGAGTCTTTTCAAGCAGATGATAATAGCGAAATTCGAATGGTTATGCCTGGTGATCGTGTAAAAATTATAGTGGAACTGATTCAACCTATTGCGATTGAAAATGGTATGCGTTTTGCGATTCGAGAGGGGGGTCGAACAGTTGGTGCAGGTATTGTTTCCGAAATTCTCAATTAAATATGAAGACGGCACTTTATTTGGAACACTTTGAAACCACGCGCGTCGAGAAACAAAATAGATCGCAAAAATTTCAACAATTTTCAGTAGGTGATTATATAAAAATAGGATTTTTATTTAAAGAAGGCGAGAAAAAACGTCTTCAATTTTTCGAAGGCATTGTTATAGCATTCTGTAATAAAAAAATAACACTTCGACGTGTTGGGGCTCAAGCTCAATTCGGAGTCGAGCGCGTGTTTTCTTTAACAAGTCCGCAAATTCAAACTTTAAAAATTTTGCAGTCGCAAAATTTTGGCCGATCTAAACTTTTTTATTTGCGAAAACGTGTCGGCAAAGCCGCTTTCGGTTTACAATAAATTTTCTCAGAACTCAAGAATATTATGGCTGTCCCAAAAAAACGTACTTCGAAATCAAAATCAAAGAATCGTAAAACTTTATGGAAAAAAAAAGCTTTGAACAAAATACTTAGAAATAGAAAACTACTCAGGGGTTTCTAAAAGAAACCCCCGGTCGAGTTTCGATCGGTTGCTATGGTGAAATTGGTAAACACACAGACTTGAGGGGTCTGCGGAATTTTTCTTTCTCGGTTCAAGTCCGGGTAGCAACACAGCCTATTTAGCTCAATTGGTAAGAGTGTCCGTTTCATACGCGGAAGGTTACTAGTTCAATTCTAGTAATAGGCAAGCTTATAAATTTCTCCTTTTTGGAGATTGATTTTTATAAAAATGTTCAATATCCTAATGGTTAAATATTTTGGACTTGGTCGACGTAAATCGGCGAGAGCTCAAGTCGTTATTTTTGGAGAAACTCTTGAGTCAACTCAAACAAAAGCAACTCAAATTTCTATAAATAAAAAACAAATTTCAGATCATTTTCAAAATGATTCGGATGCTCTCATTCCTATTTTACAATTCTTCAAAACTTTTGGTTTTCCCCAAACAACTGTCATTAAAGTTTCTGGGGGTGGAAAAACTGGACAAAACGAAGCCATTTGTTTAGCTCTAGCAAAGGCTTATAGTCAAATGGGATTTTCTTCTCTGTTAAAAAAACAAAATTTATTAACACAAGATGGGCGAGTGAAGGAGCGGAAAAAATATGGTTTAAAAAAAGCACGCAAAGCACCTCAATATTCTAAACGTTAATATGATGCAATTTCAAAAATTGCCTGGATTACGTTTGCATTTAGCAACCAGTCAATTAATTCGTCAATGGGCACAACATCAATTACCGAACGGAAAAAAAATTAATGGTCAAATCTTAAATCCAAAAACAGTGAATTATCAAACCCTCAAACCTGAAAAAGATGGGTTGTTTTGTGAGCGTATTTTTGGACCAGTCGAAGATTTCAAATGTGCCTGTGGACGACCGCCACAACGAGGACGAAAGTTTTGTCCCCGTTGTGAGGTAGAATATATTTCGAGTCGGGTACGACGTTATCGCCTTGGGTATATACAATTAACAACGGCTGCTGCACATATTTGGTTTTTTAAAGGACGGCCCAATTATTTTGCTCTTTTTTTGAATTTGTCTAAAACAAAAATTGAATCTTTACTTTATTGTACTCACAATATTTCCAGAACCATTTTTCCAAAAGAAATTCTCAATTTCACCACGCATTCGATTCTTCCAACTTCTCAAAATTCACTGAATTGGCGTTCATTTCCGAAAACAGTCATTTTTCTTAGCCGTGAAGCACCTTTTTGGAATTTTCAAAAACCTCTTAAAATAGTGTTTTCAAAGAGTCTGGATTCTCGACACTCTCGAAGAAATTTCTTAAAAAAAACTTTCCGTCGAAAGTCTTCTTTTTTTCGAAAATCTTTATGGAAAAAGGGGGGTTTGAAGGATTCAGCTCTTTATTTTGGATTTGCGCTCATTTCAAAAATGTTTAGTTGGCGAATTCCGGCACATTGGTTTTGTTTTGTTTATTTTTTAATCTCTCCTCCACAAAAAAGCGATGTGCTCAATGTGTATTATCCGGGACCTCCTGGTCTCCTCAACTTTTGGGGTTTCCATTCAAGATTATTTTGTTTAACCGGTGTTCAGTTGATGCGGACATGGTTAACTCAATTAACTCAATACCAATGTAATGATGGACGTTTATTAGAAATTCAAATTCGTTTGGATTTATTTCAACTCGAACGGTGTTGGTCTCCTATGACAATACTCTCTGAAACTGAATTTCTACAAAAAATTCAATTTTATCGACGTTTAAAATATTTACGATGTTTTCGTCATACACAACTGAATCCTGCTTCTATGGTATTGAATGTGTTACCGGTTCTCCCCCCTGACTTGCGACCTATCTTGCAACTCAAAAATAATCAAATTGCTATTTCCGATTTTAATAAGCTTTACCAAACTCTTCTTTTTAGAAATAAACGTCTCTATCGTTTGAGTTCAGATAAAAGTTTTCATTGTTTAAATTCCGAAGCTTTACAGTATGCACAAAGATTACTTCAAGAATCTGTTGATTCGTTAATTGAAAATGGAAAAGTTGGAAGAACAAAGCAACCGACAAAATCTTTATCTGATTTGTTTAAAGGGAAAAAAGGCCGTTTTCGTCAAAATTTATTAGGAAAACGTGTGGATTATTCAGGTCGATCCGTTATTGTAGTTGGACCTTATTTAAAAATTTATGAATGTGGTTTACCAAAGGAAATGGCTTATGAACTTTTTCAACCTTTTTTACTCCGTACATTAATGTGGAAAAAGAAAGCTCAAACCATTTTAGGGGCAAAAAAGTTATTTAAACAAAAACCGAAGTTTATTTGGAATTTATTAAAACAAATTGTACATTCCCATCCTATTTTCTTAAATCGAGCTCCGACATTACATCGTTTAAGTGTTCAAGCTTTTCGACCACGTCTCGTGGAAGGGAAGGCTCTTTTATTACATCCTCTTGTGTGTTCTGCTTTTAATGCAGATTTTGATGGTGATCAGATGGGTGTCCATATTCCACTTTGTTTTGAAGCAAGAGCGGAAGCCTGGAAAATTCTTTGGTCTCAAAACAATTTATTTTCAATCGCGAATAGTACGCCTACCTGTTCTCCCAGTCAAGATATGATTCTTGGAAGTTGTTTTCTTACAACTCGCAATTTACGCTACCAGAATGTTCCGGAAAAAAATTTATTATTTAAAAAACCACTTTTTAAAAAAAATTCTTTATTTTGTTCTCCTAGAACTCCGCAGAAAAAAGGAGAAATCTCTGATTTTCTATTAATAGAAAATGCTTTCATTAGATTCAAACAACAAAGCCGTGCTATTCCCCAAAAAAGTTCTCCAACTCTTCAATCCGCGAATCAAATATCCATATGGTGGCAATATAATCCCTATTTTAGTGGATACGAAACTGAACAACTTCAACAAAAATTAATTGAAATCCGCCTTAATTCCAATGGTCATTTCCAGAAATTGCGGCCAGAAGTTTTTCAAAATTTTCATGTTCGCCTTCAGAGTGGAGTCGAAGTGTTTCGAAAAGTTCGAACCACTTTCGGACGATTGAAATTTTTTGAAAATGTTTTGTTTTTTTAATTTTAACTATGTTTTTTCAATTGCATTTAACTTCAACTCTTTTTTTTAATCATTGTTTTGATAAACGACGATTTAAGAACTTTCTTCGCTGGTTTCTAAAAAATTACGGGCAAAATCAACTGTTATTTTTTCTTGAAAAACTGAAATTTGTAGGATTTCATTCTGCTACAGAAGCAGGATTTTCTATTAGTATTGAAGATCTCAAAATACCCACCACCAAATCGACATTGTTATTAGCGGCTGAAAAAAATGTACTTGAGGCGGATCTCCAATTCATGTGTGGTCATTTAACCATCATTGAACGTTCTCAACGTATTTTGGAAATTTGGAACCGCACTAGTGAGAAATTTAAATATCAAGTTCTTCAATCTTTTCAAATATCCGATTTTTTTAATCCAGTTTATTTAATGGCTTTTTCCGGAGCCCGAGGGAATATTTCCCAAATTCGACAACTCGTAGGGATGCGAGGTTTGATGGCCGATCCTCAAGGAAAAATTATTGATTTTCCTATACGTAGTAACTTTCGAGAAGGTTTAACATTAACCGAATATCTCATTTCTTGTTCAGGTGCTCGTAAAGGCATTGTGGATACAGCACTACGAACTGCTGCATCCGGTTATCTCACTAGGCGGTTGGTAGATGTGGCTCATCATGTTGTTATTTCACAAATTGACTGTCAAACCAAAAAAAGCTTATTGATTGAAGATTTATATATTCAGCAAAAAAAAGTTTTGTCTATACAACAACGTTTGGTTGGTCGCATTTCTGCCGAAACTCTGATTCACAAGGGGTCTCTCATTTGTTTGAAGAATCAAGAAATTTCAAAATCATTAAGTCACACCATTTGTGCGATTCAGAATAAAGTTTCTATTCGATCTCCTCTAACTTGTTGTTCCCCTAAATTTATTTGCCAATTGTGTTATGGTTGGAATTTAGCAGAAGGTCAATTAGTTTCAGTTGGTGAAGCTGTTGGTGTTTTAGCAGCTCAATCGATAGGTGAGCCTGGAACACAACTGACAATGCGAACATTTCATACTGGAGGGGTTTTTACTGGAGATCTTATGGATCAAACTTATGCACCTTTTTTAGGAAATATTGATTATAATTTCCCTTGTAGCGGAGTTTTAATTCGAACCCTACAGGGAAATATTGCCTATTTAATTAAAAATTTTGGGATTTTCAAAATTCATCATCAGCGAATCCAACAAAATCAAATTCAATTCAATTTCCAAAGTGGCACTCTTCTTTATGTTCGTCAGGGAGAATTGGTTTTTCCTAATCAATTAATCGCGGAACTTCCTTTTTTAGAAAAAGAACAATTATTAGAAAATGAACAATCACTTTTTTCTCCAATTTGTGGTGAGATGTATTTTGAAAATTTTCTTTTCTTAGAAAAAACAAAATTTGATATCACCCTTGAACGTACTCAAACAGTTCAAAATCTTGGTGAATTTTGGATTTTAATTGGACAATTTTTACTCCAAAGAGAATCTTCCTTTTTTCAACAACTTGATTTAATTGATTGTTCCACACCTTCGACACAAATTTTGTTAAGTTGTCCGACTCTTATTTCTCAACGTCAAAATTTGTCCATTTTACAAACATATTTTCAAAATATTAAAATTTTTATAATTTTTTTTAAAAAATGTGGTTATTTAACAACAAATCCTATTTTGATCCAGAAAAAACATAAAGAAACGTCGACTTTGACACAATTGCATTTTAGAAAAAAATTGAAAAACTCGCTCTCTACGACTTTTCAAACTTTTTTATTTGGTTTACGTCTGAAATTTAAATATTCCAATTTTCAGATTCAATCTCTTGCACAAGGTTTGGCTCAAAAAAGATTTCACCCGACAACTCGATCTTTCATTTCAAAAAAAAGAAATTTTCAAAAATCGATGCAATTCGGCGAAAATGAGAAGCAAAATTTTTTTTGTGAATTTCACAATTCTTTTAATTTGTATACCAATGTTTATCAATATAATCTTTCTAGATCTGGAAATGTTGACCTTCTCTTGTCTTCTCTTCAAAAAATTTTCTGGAGAGAATTCGAAAAGTTAACGATGACAATTCAGACCAAATATTTTTCTTTACAATTCCAGGATTCTTCTTTAAATTCAGACATTAAGAAAAATATTCAAATGAGACGTTCTCGTGCCCAACAATATCTTCCACATAATTATAAAAAACAATTTTTCTTTTTGATTCATTTTCCAAAAAATTGGATTCGTACCACAATAAATAAAAAACCAATGATCATGCATTGGCATGCGATCCCGAATCAGAAATTTCTTTTTCTCATTAGTTCACTCTTGAGGTTACGTATGCCTTTTCGGCAAAACCAATTGCAAATGTCATCTGGAGACGGTGATGATCAAGTGTCGATGTGGTACATGAAGCATTCTTTGAAATTAGGTTCCAGCGCTTCTCTTCGACTTTTGCTTTGTGTCGAATTTCGACCATTACAAATAAGTCGGTTGTTGGATACAAAAAAAGGAACAACTTCTTTTACAGACTTTTTTGTTCGAGGCAGTTTTTTACTTTTTCAAAAAAAATTCCAATCATTAAAATATTTTTATGAATCCATTTTTCAACCTTTTCTTCAAGCCAATGTAAAGAACTTTTTTCAAAGTTATAATGATAATGATGAATGGTTTTTTTTTGGCACTCTTCCGGAGCGAAGTACTGGAACCTATATACAAAACTGGGTAACAAAAACTGGACAAATTGATACCAATTCTCTCTCTTTCAACACATCTTATTTCTCCGCAACTCCCAAAACATTTTCTTTATTTGATAATTTTTTGCCTCGTTTTTTCTTGACAGCAAAATTGAATTCTGTTAAAAGATCATTTTTTAAACTTCAAAAACAACTTTTACTTTATTATTTTGATTCCTATCATCTGTTTTTACAAAAAAATTCCTTCATAAAAAATTTTCAATGTCGTTTTCTTTTGACATTGCCAAAAAAACCCATTTCTTCTATTATTGAGTTTCACTCTAAATTTGAATCGAGTCATTTTCCTTCGAGTCAATTTGAGTCAAAAAAATTGACCCAAGAAAATTTCAATATGAAAAATTTTCAAGACTTGTTCCATAATGGAATCTCTTTTCAGAATTTCAAAATCTCATCTATTGGAAAAAAATCATTTCGACAAAACTTAAAATTTTTTGAACAAAGTCAAAGCTATTGGATTCGTTCTTTAAAATCCCAAGTTCTTCCATCTCATTTTTCTCGTTTTTTGGGGAAAGAGGAGAAAACAAAAAGTTCCTCGAGTGTTTATATAAAAAAATTCAATAGAACTTATTATTTGGAAAAAAGTTGTTCTGAAGCCGCACGGGTGAAAAAATATTTAATGTTTACCAATAAAAATCAAGACAATTTTTATTGGCTGCATTTGAATTCTTTCTCACTGTTTTCCCGTATTCAAGTAAACTGGACTGAAAAAGAATTGACTCAGAATTTTCAAATTAGTGTGTTCGACATTTTATTTAAATTCTCCACTGTTTTGAAAAAAAGAACACAAAATCTTTGGAAAAAAATGAATTCGACTTTTATTGAATTTCCTACAAAGAGAGTTTCTAGAAAATTTTATTTGAATAAGGAAACGAAATTGGGAATAAAAACTGAACAAAATTGGATTGAAACAAGATTGAAAAAAATTGACTCAAATTTCTTTAAATTTGCTTTGTTCTCCTCCCAATTCAAGTTGTTTTTAATAAGTATTTTACCAATTTCTCGAGATCATAAAAATTTGTGGAAAAAAAAAACTTTCTCTGACCAAACAAATCATCTTCAATTGCAATTGACACACACGAAGTCTTTAAAAATGGATTTTTTACCCCAATATAATACTTCTTTAAAAATATTAAAAAAAAAGAAACACGCATTCGAGACACAGATGTTCCTTCGTTCTTTCTCAACTCGAAATAAAAGTGAAATCGTTGATACCATAACTTCGTCAAATTCAGAAATGTGTATTACTTTATCGGATATCTTTGCTCTCCATAAGAAAGATTCTGTCTCTAAAAAAGCAAATTTTTCAAAAAACTTTTTTCTACATTCAAGTTTAAGAACATTCTGTGAATGTTTGAAATTTAGAAAAGTTTCTTTTGCAAAAAGAAAAAAAGAAATATTATTAGGGACATTTCTTCGTGGAGGTGAACAAGTTGGGAATCAATGCTTTTTTACTGGAGGATTTTTTATTGCTCAAACCAAAAATAAGTTTTTATGTAGAAAAGCAAAAAATTATTTACTTAATGAAAAAAGTCTTTTACATATAAACCATGGTGAGCGTATTTCTCAAAATCAACGTGTTTGTAGTGTTTTTTATACTCAATCGAAGACAGGAGATATTGTGCAAGGAATTCCGAAAATTGAACAAATTTTCGAAGCACGTCAAAAATCAACCTTGAAAACTCTTTTTTCAAAAAATAGTCTCTTTTCTCAAAAAAAAATATGGAAATATTTACAAAGTGTTCAAAAATCCGTAGTGAATAATATTCAACGAATTTATTGTGGCCAAGGAATTTCTATTTCAGATAAACATATTGAAATTATTGTTCGTCAAATGACATCCAATGTAATGATTTTAGATCCCGGACAAACAGGACTTCTTTGTGGAGAAATTGTAGCATTACAATGGGTGGAACGCATCCAAATTTCGAATCAATTAATTTATGAACCCATTTTAATGGGCATGACAAAAACATGTCTTGAGACATCAAGTTTTTTATCAGCAGCGAGCTTTCAAGAAACAACGCGAATACTGGGACGGGCGGCTATTCAAAATCAGATGGATTTTTTGCGTGGTCTCAAACAAAATGTTCTCTTAGGGAATTTGATCCCAATTGGAACAGGATGTTCGTAAATTCCACACAAACAGACAAAAGAAAATTTTCGGTTGTCCCTTTGTCCCTTTGTCTGTGGACCCTTATGCACTCAAAATATGTTTAAAATATAGACAAATAGTTTTTTTTTAAACATATTTCTATTTAATATTACTATCAATTATGGTTACGAAATTTCCAAAATTTAGTCAAGGTCTTGCTCAAGACCCTACAACAAGACGTCTTTGGTTTGGTATTGCAACAGCACATGATTTCGAAAGTCATGATGGAATGACGGAAGAAACGCTGTATCAAAAAATTTTTGCCTCTCATTTTGGTCAATTAGCTATTATTTTTTTATGGACTTCGGGAAATCTGTTTCATGTGGCTTGGCAAGGGAATTTTGAACAATGGGTTGCCGATCCTTTACATATTCGACCTATTGCTCATGGCATTTGGGATCCGCATTTTGGACAACCTGCGGTGGAAGCTTTTACACGCGGAGGTGCTTCAGGTCCGGTCAATATTGCAACTTCCGGTGTTTATCAGTGGTGGTATACGATAGGCTGTACATCAAATCAAGATTTGTATCAAGGAGCTATTTTTCTTTTAATTGTTGCTGGCTTCTTTTTATTTGCTGGTTGGTTACATCTTCAACCGAAATTTCAACCTGCTCTTTCTTGGTTTAAAAATGCGGAGTCTCGTTTAAATCATCATTTAGCTGGTCTTTTTGGAGTCAGTTCGTTAGCTTGGACAGGACATTTAGTTCATGTGGCTATTCCTCAATCTCGTGGGATTACGGTCCGTTGGTCAAATTTTTTGACAACATTACCACACCCTCAAGGATTAACACCTTTTTTTACTGGAAATTGGAATGTCTACTCGCAAAATGCAGATACCTCGAGCCATATTTTTGGAACTTCTCAAGGTGCTGGAGATGCTATTTTAACTTTTGTCGGGGGTTTTCATCCTCAAACGCAAAGTTTGTGGCTAACAGATATTGCTCATCATCATTTAGCAATTGCAGTCTTATTTATTATTGCAGGCCATATGTATCGAACAAATTTCGGTATTGGTCATAGTATGAAACAAATTCTGGAAGCACATCGTCCACCAAGTGGTCGTTTAGGGACAGGACATAGTGGATTATTTGATACTGTTAATAATTCACTGCATTTTCAATTAGGCTTAGCGTTAGCTTCTGTGGGAACAATTTGTTCCTTAGTTGCACAACATATGTACTCACTTCCTGCATATGCTTTTCTTGCACAGGATTTTACAACACAAGCTGCACTTTACACACATCATCAATATATTGCGGGTTTTTTAATGTGTGGTGCTTTTGCACATGGCGCTATTTTTTTTATCCGAGACTATGATCCACAATTAAATAAAGGAAATGTATTAGCTCGCATTTTAGATCATAAAGAAGCTATTATTTCCCATCTCAGTTGGGCGAGTTTATTCTTAGGCTTTCATACATTAGGTCTTTATATTCATAATGATGTGATGTTGGCTTTTGGGACACCAGAAAAGCAAATTTTAATTGAACCACTTTTTGCTCAATGGATCCAAGCAGCTCATGGGCAAAATCTCTATGGTTTTGATGTTTTTCTCTCGAACGATCAAAATCCTGCTTATAGCGCAAGTCAGACACTCTGGTTACCCGGATGGTTAAGTGCTATCAACAATAAATCCAATTCTTTATTTTTAATTATTGGTCCGGGTGATTTCTTAGTACATCATGCCATTGCTTTAGGTCTTCACGTAACAACGTTAATTTTAGTGAAGGGGGCTCTCGATGCTCGCGGTTCAAAACTGATGCCTGATAAGAAAGATTTTGGTTATAGTTTCCCATGTGATGGTCCTGGACGAGGAGGGACTTGTGATATTTCTGCATGGGACGCGTTTTATCTTTCCGTTTTTTGGATGTTAAATACAATCGGATGGGTCACATTTTATTGGCACTGGAAACACCTTGGAATCTGGCAAGGCAATGTCAGTCAATTTAATGAATCTTCAACTTATTTAATGGGTTGGTTACGTGATTATTTATGGCTTAATTCATCTCAACTTATTAATGGATATAATCCTTTTGGAATGAATAGCTTGTCTGTGTGGGCTTGGATGTTTTTATTTGGTCATTTAGTTTATGCCACAGGATTTATGTTTTTAATTTCATGGCGTGGATATTGGCAAGAACTAATTGAAACTCTTGCCTGGGCTCATGAACGAACACCATTAGCCAGCTTAGTAAGATGGCGTGATAAACCTGTTGCGTTATCAATTGTACAAGCACGTTTAGTCGGACTGGTGCATTTTACTGTCGGTTATATTCTTACTTATGCTGCTTTCGTTATAGCATCAACATCTAGTAAATTTGGTTAATTTTCAAACATGAATATCCTTTTTCAATTTGCCGTTTTTTCTTTTATTGCATTCTCTTTTTTATTGCTTATTGGAGTCCCAGTTGCCTTCGCGGGTGGTTCGACTTTAGGGTGGAGTGAAAATAAGCCTGTTTTCTTCACAGGTATTGGTTTATGGTTCGGACTTGTTTTTTTAGTGGGAATTCTTAATTCATTTGTTGTTTAGACAAGTGAGAAACCCGTAGGCCCAGGGGTTTTCTCCTGGGCCCACGGGTCTGATTTCGTCGAATATCACTATTTTTTATAGCTTATAAGAAAGAAAATTTTTTCTCTCAATCGCAAATGTCGTCCTGATGGATTCAAAACAAGAGAAAGGGTTTTTAATTGCTTTTTCGGGTGGACAAGATTCCATGAATTTATTAATTTTGTGGCAATTTTTAATTTTTCAAAAGCAATTTGCTTCTGTAAAAATCGAAACGCTCATTGACACAGACGTACAATTGCGTCCAGAGTCCAATGCACTTTTTGTTTGCAATCATGTATGGAAAAAAACGGATTTTTTTGAAATGCGGCATTGCTTTCAAATCAGTTTTTTTTTGAATCAAAGATTTTTTTATACCATTTTTTTTCGTAAATACTTTAATGAACATGATGCACGTAAATATCGATATTTTTCAGTTTTTCGGATTCGAGAATATTCGGAAATTCAAGGTGTTTTAACTGCCCATAACAAGAATGATCAAATTGAAACTTTTTTTTTAAATCTTTTTCGGGGTGCGTCGAAATTTGATTTCAACTCTTTTCACATTTTTTTTAATTATGAGTGTTCACAACAATTTTATTAATAAACACCGAATTAAGAGACTTTTCATTTTCAAAAGAAATACGAAGTCTTCTTTTTTTCGACCTTTAATTCAATTTTCAAGATTTGAATGCTTAAAATTCATCGAATTTTGGAATTTGCCCATTTTCCCAGATTCGACAAATTGGAATCTTCAATGGCGTCGGAATCGACTTAGATTGCAATATTTACCTTACTTAAAATTTTTTTTTAATAGAAATATTTCTCATGGAATTCAAAATCTTCAAACGTTTTTACGTTCTGAAAATCAATATTTTGAATCTTTACTGAATAAATTAACTTTCGCCCTTTTCTTGAAAAAAAGGTCTTATGTTCAATTGCAAATGCGTTTTTCATCTCTTTTTTCCAATCGTCAAAACTTTTCTTTTTTTCAAATTCAAGAAAATTTTTCTCAAAATCGAGAAAAAAAAAATGTAAAGTATTTTCCAAAAATCCTCTTTTCTCTTCTCTTTTCAAATTTTTTTTTTTACTTCGAAAAAAAAATTTCTTGGATTGAAATTGAGAATTTGTTGAAAAAAGCAAATATTAAAAAAAAGTAAATTGAAAAAGAAATGCTTTCTTCTAAAATTCAAACACGGAGAAGCCGTTAGACTCGGCTTTCTGATAAATATAAAAAAAAAAAAAAAAAAATATTATGACTTTAATTGTAGAAAATTCTGTAATTACCAAGAAAAGAACTTGGTTTGATGATGTTGATGATTGGGTACGTCGTGATCGTTTTGTTTTTGTTGGTTGGTCGGGTCTCTTATTATTCCCTACAGCGTATTTAGCTTTAGGTGGTTGGTTAACTGGAACGACATTTGTAAGTTCTTGGTATACTCATGGACTTGCTACATCATATCTTGAAGGATGTAATTTCTTAACAGCAGCAGTTTCCACACCAGCAAATAGTTTAGGACATTCCTTACTTCTTTTATGGGGGCCGGAAGCACAAGGGGACTTAACACGTTGGTATCAACTTGGAGGCTTATGGCCTTTTGTTGCGCTGCATGGTTCTTTTGCACTTATTGGATTTATGCTTCGTCAATTTGAAATTGCCGGCAGCTTAAAATTACGTCCATATAACGCAATTGCTTTTTCAGCACCTATTGCCGTTTTTGTAAGTGTTTTTTTAATTTATCCACTTGGTCAATCTGGATGGTTTTTCGCTCCAAGTTTCGGCGTTGCAGCGATTTTCCGTTTCATTCTTTTCTTCCAAGGTTTTCACAATTGGACTTTAAATCCATTTCATATGATGGGTGTGGCAGGTGTGCTTGGTGCTGCACTCTTATGTGCAATTCATGGAGCGACTGTAGAAAATACACTTTTTGAAGATGGAGACGGTGCAAACACTTTTCGTGCATTTAATCCAACTCAAGCGGAAGAAACATATTCAATGGTGACAGCGAATCGTTTTTGGTCCCAAATTTTTGGTGTCGCCTTTTCAAATAAAAGATGGCTTCACTTTTTTATGCTCTTTGTGCCGGTAACAGGATTATGGATGAGTGCAATTGGTGTGGTTGGATTAGCTTTAAACTTACGTGCGTATGATTTTGTAAGTCAAGAAATTCGCGCGGCGGAGGATCCGGAATTTGAAACTTTTTATACAAAAAATATTCTTTTAAATGAAGGTATCCGTGCATGGATGGCTGCTCAAGATCAGCCTCATGAAAAACTAGTATTCCCTGAGGAGGTATTACCACGTGGAAACGCTTTATAATTCAAATTCAAGTTTAATTATTGGCGGTCGCGACCAAGAGTCTACAGGTTTTGCTTGGTGGGCTGGAAACGCACGTCTCATTAATTTATCAGGAAAATTACTTGGTGCCCATGTTGCTCATGCAGGACTTATTGTCTTTTGGGCAGGTGCTATGAATTTATTTGAAGTGTCGCACTTTGTTCCTGAAAAACCCATGTATGAGCAAGGTTTTATCCTTTTGCCTCATTTAGCAACTTTAGGTTACGGGGTTGGGCCTGGTGGTGAAGTTCTTGATACTTTTCCATACTTTGTTTCTGGAGTATTACATTTAATTTCATCGGCTGTTTTAGGTTTTGGTGGTGTGTATCATTCCCTCATTGGGCCAGAAACACTTGAAGAATCTTTTCCTTTTTTTGGGTATGTCTGGAAAGATAAAAATAAAATGACAACGATTTTAGGTATTCATCTTATTTTATTAGGATTGGGTGCTTGGCTTCTTGTTTTCAAAGCTTTATTTTTTGGTGGTGTCTATGATACATGGGCCCCAGGTGGTGGTGATGTTCGTGTTATTACCAACCCAACTGTTAGTCCAGCTATTATCTTTAGCTACCTATTCCGTTCTCCTTTTGGCGGCGATGGCTGGATCGTAAGTGTCGATAATATGGAAGATATCATTGGTGGACACTTATGGATTGGAACTCTCGAAATTTTTGGAGGGATTTGGCATATTTTCACAAAACCTTGGGCTTGGGCACGACGTGCTTTTGTATGGTCCGGAGAAGCTTATCTTTCTTATAGTTTAGCAGCCATTTCGATTATGGGATTTATTGCCTGTTGTATGGCATGGTTTAACAATACAGCTTATCCGAGCGAATTTTTTGGCCCAACTGGTGCCGAATCCTCTCAAGCTCAAGCTATGACTTTCCTTGTTCGAGATCAACGTTTAGGAGCTAATGTTGCTTCTGCTCAAGGACCAACGGGTCTAGGAAAATATTTAATGCGTTCTCCTTCAGGAGAAATTATTTTTGGTGGTGAAACAATGCGTTTTTGGGATTTTCGAGGTCCATGGTTAGAACCATTAAGAGGTCCTAATGGACTTGATTTGAAAAAACTAAAAAATGATATTCAACCATGGCAAGAACGCCGTGCGGCTGAATATATGACACATGCTCCATTAGGAAGTTTAAATTCCGTAGGTGGAGTTGCTACTGAAATTAATGCTGTGAATTTTGTTAGTCCACGTACATGGTTAGCGACATCGCATTTCTGTCTTGGTTTCTTCTTTTTCGCTGGACATTTATGGCATGCTGGACGTGCTCGCGCTGCCGCAGCTGGGTTTGAAAAAGGTATTGATCGAGATAATGAACTTGCCCTTTCTTTACGTCCACTTGACTAATTTCGAATGTTGAATGATCAATCTTAAAATCAAAAAAAATTCTGTTTAATGTCACATACAGTGAAAATTTATGATACTTGTATTGGATGTACTCAATGTGTTCGTGCTTGTCCTACCGATGTTTTAGAAATGGTCCCTTGGGACGGCTGTAAAGCAAATCAAATTGCTTCAGCGCCGCGTACTGAAGATTGTGTTGGTTGCAAAAGATGTGAAACCGCATGTCCAACAGACTTTTTAAGCGTTCGCGTTTATTTAGGCGCTGAAACCACACGAAGTATGGGATTAGCTTATTAATTTTAATACGATTCTTTTATCATAAAAGAATCGTATTAACTACCGACTTTGAAAGCATCAATAAAAAAACCTAATAACACCCCAATTTGAATATTTTTGATGATCATGAGAAATTTTTTATTTAACAGTTTTTTTGTATATATTAAAAAGTTGAAAAATTCAAATAGTAAAAGAATTAGAATTAAAATTGTACCATCCCAAGGAATTTGTGAGCGGAGAAAATTTAAAAAAGTACCAAATAAATTTCCTCCGAGAAAACCTCCATAAAAACAACAAATAGAAAGTAAAAAAGATTTTAAAAAATTTTTTTGTTTTCTTATTAATGATTCTCCAATTTTTTTAAAAAACATTATTATTTTAGTCAAAGAACTCCTCAGGCAGGATTTGAACCTGCAACCTTTCGGTTAACAGCCGACGGCTCTACCATTGAGCTACTAAGGATATAATATTTATTATATCTCATTTTTAAAAAGAACCACTTATGATTCAAAAAATTCTGTTCAAATTACAAAGAAAAATTCAAAAAGAAAAAAATATGCGGCGTCGACGAAACTTACAGCGTTTATTATTTCGCAATCGTTCACTTCAATTTTTGATTTTATGTGATTTCATACAATATAAATGTGAAACAAAATTCGATTTTTTGATTTGGATGCAACCGAAAAAACGTCAATCTCTTCTGCAGAACATTCGAACTCAATTGTGGATTTTAGTATTAGAACCTTGCATTGATTTTCATATTCAACATCAGACTCCCAATATTTCGCACACTCTAAAAAAATTAGGTGTTCAACATATCTTTTTACTACAATTTTCAAATGATCTTAATCAAATCGCAAAATATTGGATTCTTTCCAACATTTTGATCGATAAAAAGTTTTTCTTTTATTGGGTCAAAGTGAAGAATTCATTACCATTAAAAAAATTGTTTCTACGATTTCGCATTTTTGATTGGAAAACACATTTTTCGACGCTTTTCAAAGTCCCACTACTTGAATTTAATAACTTCTATATTCAACCCATCGGCATACCTACTGAAATCAAGACTCTCGATTTTCAAAAATCAGCTCATAAAAAAGGTCTCCGAATAAAATTCATAAAACTTATATCACTTGAGCACGGTGTTTCTTTTCTAGGATGGTTTTTTCAAAATACATATTCTGGAAGCGAGCACTCGATTAGCCGAACGAATTTCGATAGTTTTAAAGAGGAAATAAAAAAATTTCTACAAAAAACCTCTTACCAGCCTCTCGATAAAATTATTTATAATTTAAAGAAAAAAATATGGAAATGGCAACATTTTTATTTTTTTGAATCACAAAGGACGGAGTTCAATGATTCTTTAATTCAATTTAATGAGTTTTTATTGTGGCAACTTTGGCGTTGTCTCCGAATGCGGCATAAAAATAAAAGTTTTCAATGGTTATACATTCGCTATTGGAAAGATTCAACTTCTCAAAAATGGGTTTTCAACGTTAATACAGAAAAACTTTTTATTAAAAAAAGATGACAAACTTTTTTCAAAAATTGAGAATTATAAAGATTTTCTTATTTCGATCTCGAGCCATAATATCTAACAGACGAACCTCTTATATAAGAAAACAAAACGAAAATGTGGAGCACCTTAAAGAAAATGTCTCCATCTGCGTTTTTGTGTTCTAAAAGTAGATACCGATTTTGTGGTATCTACTTTTAGACTCAAAAATATTTTAAAACAAGTCAACTAAGCATTAATTGACGGTGCTTCAACAGAAGCTAAATCTAGCGGAAAGTTGTGAGCATTACGTTCGTGCATTACTTCCATACCTAAATTAGCACGGTTAATAATATCAGCCCATGTGTTTAATACACGGCCGTGTGAATCAACAATAGATTGGTTAAAGTTAAATCCATTTAAATTAAATGCCATAACTGAAATACCTAATGAAGTAAACCAAATACATGCTACTGGCCATACAGCTAAGAAGAAGTGTAATGAACGTGAATTATTGAACGAAGCAAATTGGAAAATTAATCGTCCAAAGTATCCATGAGCTGCGACGATATTGTACGTCTCTTCCTCTTGACCGAATCTGTATCCTACATTTGTTGATTCATTTTCATTTGTTTCTCTGATTAATGACGAAGTTACTAATGAACCCAAAATTACCTCTCTTTCAAGAGATGTTGGACTATATCATCTTCTGTAAAACAGAAGCTGGGCGCTAAATAGGTGATTATTGTTGGGACGCACACCTTAGTCTCTGAACGTTTTAAGATTTTTAAATGAAAATTTTTACCCAATCTTAACTTCGCTGCGAGTTTTCTTATTTCTTTTTAATACAAAAACATAACCAACCATATATGATTTTTTTTTCATATAAAATTTTCAATTTTTTGATTTTTT